TTGTCATATTTTATCATCTCATAAATATGAGTCAGAAATATACAGAAAGAAAAGATACGGAGATATCCATTTCATGTTAAAACAGATCTTTTATTCTTACATGGGTCCTCCCCTTTAGAAAAGAAAGTTCTTTTTTAGAAAGATTATCCTTGTCTCTGTTTATGTCTCGGATTGGAACAAATCACTATAATTCGTCCGCGCCTACGGATCAGTCGACATTTTTCACAAATTTTACGAACAGAAGTCCTTATTTTCATATTTCTTATTCCTTACCTTAATTCTGAATCTACTCTTTTGAGGAAAATAAGTTTCTTGAATATTTTTTTTTTTTAACTTCGAATTGTGTCCCCATGAAAGGAATGTTTAAAAAATCACCTAATCGTTCGAATCTTTGTTGCGAAGTCTATAAATTATACGTCCTCTGGTTGAATCATAACGACTTACTTCAATTTTTACTCTATCTCCTGGTAGTATCCGTATAAAACTGCGCCGGATCCTCCCTGAAGCATAACCTAGAATTAGATCTTCATTATCTAAACGGACCCGGAACATACCGTTGGGAAGTGATTCAGTAATTAAACCTTCATGAATCAATTTTTGTTCTTTCATTCCAGGTAACCCCCTTGAAGTATCAACTAATGAAGGAAGAGGTATATAACTCACTTTTCCTCTCTATTTCACAAATGGGAAGTTAGAGATAAAATTAGGATACCAGAGGAGGAGGATCACCATATATAACACAAAATTTCTCCTCCAATTCTTTCTAGTCGAGCTTCTCGATCTGTCATTATACCTCGAGAAGTAGAAAGAATTACAATTCCCATTCCACCTAAAATCTTAGGAATTCGTTGATAGTTGGAATAAATTCGTAAACCGGGTCGGCTGATACATTTTAAAACGGTTCTATATATTCCTTTCCTAGTCTTTCTATGTCGCAGGGTTGAAACCAAGAAATATTTGTTATTTTCCTGATGTTTCCGAACATTTTCAATAAAACCTTCTCGTAGAAGTATTTTAACAATGTTTTCGGTGATATTAGTAGATGCTATTCGAACCGTTCCTTTTTTATTCATGTCGGCATTTCTTATAGAAGTTATTATATCGGCAATAGTGTCCCTACCCATAACGAACTATAATTTTTTGTGCCTCCTAATTTTGATATAATCAACATGTTTCCTTTTTTCTTTTTTCTTTGTTTTTTTTTTGAATTATTAAATTTTAAAAAGTATATGCGTGAGACACAATCTATTAATTTGATCTATTTCAGATAGCCTACTATATCATAGTGTCATCTACTAGTATTTATAATACCTCGGGAGCTAATGAAACTATTTTAGTAAAATTCAACTGTCTCAATTCCCGAGCGATCGCACCAAAAACTCGAGTTCCTTTTGGATTTCCTTCTTGATCAATGACGACCGCTGCATTGTCATCATATCGTATTATCATACCGTTGTCACGTTTGAGTTCTTTACATGTACGTACAATTACAGCTCTAATGACTTCTGATCTTTCTAGAGGCATATTTGGCACTGCTTCTTTGATTACAGCAACAATAACGTCACCAATATGAGCATATCGGTGATTACCAGCTCCTATGATTCGAATACACATCAATTCTCGAGCTCCGCTGTTATCCGCTACATTCAAAAGGGTCTGAGGTTGAATCATATATTTTTTATTTGAATCTGTTATTTCAATGCAAAGGATGAAGGAAAAAAAGAAATATTGTCCGTCCAGAAAAAAATAAACCTGCGGTTGTTTTTTCATCCTTAATATCCCTTTTGTTTAGTTCTACATCCCTATCGTGAAATAACAAATTGAGTTCGTATAGGCATTTTGCACGCAGCTATTGAAATAGCTGCTCTGGCTACAGTTTCTGATACTCCGCCCATTTCATAAAGTATTCGACCCGGTTTAACAACAGATACCCAATATTCGGGGGATCCCTTTCCCGAACCCATACGTGTTTCGGTAGGTCTTACTGTAACAGGTTTGTCGGGAAATATACGTACCCATATTTTTCCACCACGACGCGCATATCGTGTCATTGCTCTCCGCCCCGCTTCTATCTGTCTAGCTGTGATCCAAGCGGGTTCAAGTGCCTGAAGAGCGTATCCGCCGAAACAAATATGATTGCCTCGACAAGATATTCCCTTCATTCTTCCTCTATGTTGTTTACGAAATCTGGTTCTTTTGGGGTTATAGTTGATGGTTGTTTCTTAATTCCATCTCTATTGCAGAACCGGACATGAGAGTTTCTTCTCATCCAGCTCCTCGCGAATGAAACGATTCAATAATATTACAGATACACATGTATAATTATTATAAATAATAATATAAGTAATTATGAGTTAATAATATAAGTAATTATAAGTAATGAATGGCATTTATTGATATTTAATTTGTTACATATTTAATTTGTTACAAAGGAAGATGTATATACAAAATATACAGCTGGACGTGTATATTATTAGATATAGAAAATATAAAAAATGCTTCTTTTTTTAGAATATAACGTATAATATAATGAATCCTTATTTTTACCTCTATCGAATCGGGCCAAAAATTGTAATCCAATAAATAAATAAATAAAGGTTTCGCGGGCGAATATTGACTCTTTCATTCGTAGGGTCAATTCATGACACCTCTCAGAATAAATCAATTTTTTCTTGGTTCGTTCCGCCATCCCATCCAATGAATTATTAGGATTCGTTTTCAATAGAATCCTATGCAGTCACAGGTTTCGTCGTTCCCATAGCTTCTCCATTAATGGTTAGGCCTGAACTCTGCAATGGAGCTTCCGGCAAAATTCGTTCCCGAGTCAATCTCCTCAGTTTTTATTAACCCGAGGCTCTTTATTCTTTATTATTTATTATTTTTTTTTCTTTTTTTTATATTTTATTTATTTATATTTCATTTATATATTTATATCAGTATTGATTATATCAGTATTAATGCTTTATCACACTGCCTTTTATGAGGTGATTCATAGACCATACATATTGGAATCATATATCATTGATATTTTTGTTCTCTCTTTCTATCATCCTTCCATTTATCCACATCCCTTTATTTTTGCTTCACAACCCATAATCAGATTTCTTTTTTATGGAAAAAATTTCAGTTGCTACAACTATATGATCGATCCACCCATATAGTGACTGTTTCTTGGGATCTTGACAATACGAAGCAATAAGTTGGTTATTAATTTATATGGTTACTAAGTTCATAGTAGGGGTTAGTCTATTTTTTTTTTTTTTTGAATCTCAACCCTAAACTCTAAAGAAAAAACTAACGAGTCACACACTAAGCATAGCAATTATACTAAATGGTCAATCGAATTTTTATTCAACCTTATAGAATTAGAATTGTTCATTTTTGTTTGATTTAACAGAAAAAGAATGAAACAGTTTGTCATTTTTTGTTCTATCACTGGACAGAATGGCAAGACAAATGAAGGTCTATTATTTCTCGTTTACAAATATCCAAACTCGTTTACAAATATCCAAATTTTGATGCCTAATACTCCATAAATAGTTCGAATTGTATAGGAACAATGATCGATTTTAGCGCGAATTGTTTGTAGGGGAACCCTACCTTCTCTGATCCATTCGACACGTGCAATTTCTTTTCCGTCGATACGCCCTGCGATTTGTACTTGAATTCCTTTTGTATCTGTTTGTTCAGTTAATTCAATAGCTTTTTTCATTGACTTTCGAAACGAAACTCTATTTTTTAACTGTAAAGCTATATATTCTGCAAGAATATTTGGTTGTCCATAAGGTTTTTCAATTCTTGTGATAGCAATGTTGAGTCTCCGGTTCACAGAATGAAGTTCCTTTTGTACATTCATCTGTAATTCTTCTATTCCTCGTGTTTGGCCCTCTATTAATAAATTTGGGAATCCAATATGGATTGTGACCTGGATCAAATCGATTCTTTTTTGAATTCCTATACGTGCGATTCCTTCGAAACCCGAGGATATTCTCCTATTTTTTTGTACATAGTTCTTGATACAATTCCGTATTTTTTCATCTTCCTGTAAACCCACGGAATAATTTTTTGTTTGTGCGAACCAAAAGGAACGATGACTTTGGGTTGTACCAAGCCTGAAACCAAGTGGATTTATTTTTTGTCCCATATTTTTCTATTATGTTCTCTTTCCATTCATATTTTTAATATGAATCTAAATCTTAGATTGATTGATCTAAAAATGATTTAGATTTTTCCTTTAATACAATTGTTATATGACAAGTGGGTTTTTTTATCGGATAACTACGTCCCCGAGCCCGAGGTCTTAACTTTTTCACAATAGCACTCCTATTGACTTCGGCTTTACTAATGAATGAATCAGCTTCGTTCAAACCCATATTATGATTAGCGTTTGCTGCTGCAGAATAAACCAATTGTAAAATTGGATAAGATGCTCGATAAGGCATGAGTTCCAGTATCATAAGTGTTTCCTCATAGGAACGTCCGCGAATCTGATCAATTACTCTTTGCGCTTTTAAAACAGACATACATATATGTTGAGCTAAAACTTTTATTTCTCTATTTTCTTCTCTACCTGACCTCCAGTTCTTTATCATAAGGTCACCCCCCACTAATGAATGAAAAGTACTTTTTTAGTATTTTTATTTTATTTATATTATTTTATTTATATTAATAATATTTCTATTAATATTTAATATTCAAAAATATTATTAAAATTTTAATAATTTAACGACGAGATTTATTGTCGTTTCTTGCATGTCTCGCGAAAGTCAGAGTAGGCGCGAATTCTCCCAATTTGTGACCTACCATACGATCTGTTATATAAATAGGTAAATTTTCCTTTCCATTATGAATAGCGATTGTATGGCCAATCATTGTGGGTATAATGGTAGATGCCCGAGACCAAGTTACTATTATTTCTTTCTCCTCCCTCATGTTGAGTTTTTCAATTTTTCCCGATAAATGATTAGCTACAAAAGGATTTTTTTTTAGTGAACGTGTCA